TCCGGAATTATTCACTATGTGGATAAAATATCTATATGTACATATATTATAAACATAAGTATATATGCATTAAGTACGTGCAGTAGATACATAGTGTCTAGTGGCTCATTGTTGAATAATAAAATGGATTTACCTAGGAAGTCTAGGAGAAAATGCAATGAATTGTTTCAAGACCGACTCGAATAGAAATAAATTCAATTGAAATAATTCAAAAAAAAAAAACAAAAAATACTACTACTAGATTTCTAATGTCGATTCTAATGAATAATTCGTCAATGACGAATAAAAAACAATTCTATGCAATTCTGAAAGGGGGAAAGATCCCTCGGCTAGAATCATTTGATTATATTGACAATTTCAAAAAACGGATCATACTATGATCATAGTATGATGGCCGTTGGTCAAGCGGGCCCCCATCGTCTAGTGGTTTAGGACATCTCTCTTTCAAGGAGGCAGCGGGGATTCGAATTCCCCTGGGGGTAGGGTACTACGAAAGGAAATTGATCATGGATTACCAATAAGTCGAAAATTGATTCTTCCTGGGTCGATGCCCGAGCGGTTAATGGGGACGGACTGTAAATTCGTTGGCAATATGTCTACGCTGGTTCAAATCCAGCTCGGCCCAATAATTAGCCAATCCGCCATGAGATGATATAACTCCCTTTGTACTTCAGAAATACCCGATCCGGAGATAAAAAAGAATCAAATTTTCTGCTAGATCCCGTATTTCCCTGGGATTGTAGTTCAATTGGTCAGAGCACCGCCCTGTCAAGGCGGAAGCTGCGGGTTCGAGCCCCGTCAGTCCCGACGGATCCAATAAATATATCAAAAAATCTCTCCCTTTTTCTGAAGGGGACCGGGGGAAGAATTCCATTGTCAAAGCAAAGGGGAAATCCTTATTTCTTTTTTCTTTCCTTTTGGTAGGAGAAAGACATATGCGGTTGGATTAGTACAATTATTGGTAGCATTATAGTCAGTATTCCAAGAAATGCTGGCTTTTTCGATTGCCCCCGATGCATGTAATGGAATCGAGTACTATACTTTTTTGAGGCGCGCATACACAAAAGGAATTCCTTTCTTGTCCAATACAAAATTGAATATAAGAAAATACTTTCCAGAAAAAACAAAAAAAAAAACAATTTATTTTTCTGGCTACGGATTTATGGAACCTGACTTACTAGTTTGAAGTTGCAAAATAGATTTCATGCAAATTGCACACTGAGCTTTTGGTATAGGTGTCCCGGGGCTAATAATCTACGAAGAAAGGAGGGGGAAGGACAGATCAACCAAAGATCCTACTCCTCTTAGAAAGGCGAATGAATCATTTTTCCTATTTTTCATTTTGTTTTAAGGCCCCATCGACGAAAGAACAAATCGGAAAATAGTAAATTTGATGAATATTCATTTTATACGGTCTCATCTTTATCACACTTCTTTGTCTTCCAAGTCAAAAATAGTTTCGTTCTAAACTCCTTTCTTTTTCCATTTAGCTTTTATTGTTTGTTTGGGTTTGTAACTATGTGACCACTGGAAGTGGAAGAGCTATTTGATGAGACTTCATCAGATGATTGTACAAGAAGGAACTAGATAGATTAGAGAGAAAAAAAGAACAGATAATAAAAAATGATAAATAAATAAAGGAATTTTGGGTTAGGTCAGCAATCCAAGTTTGGGGCGGTATGGATAAAAGAACTTCCTATGTTATACTATTCAATTCTCGACGACGAATTTATTTGATAGTTCAGATATTGTTATTCATGATATTGATCTGATTCAAGATCATCGAGAGGTAATATTCATTCATTGAATTTACAGGCCAAAGATTTATCATCTCTATGGGATTAAATCCCGAGTTATTGCGAAGTAAAAAACCGATGAGATTATGGAAGTAAATATTCTTGCATTTATTGCTACTGCACTATTTATTCTAGTTCCTACCGCTTTTCTACTTATCATTTATGTAAAAACAGTCAGTCAAAACGATTAATTATTAACTAATTTGAATGAAACTTGACTTCTGAGTTCTTAGCCAAAATTGACGAAATAAAATGAAAAAGATTCCAATTTCATGTCTTAAATGAAATGAGTGGACTAGAATCGGCAGTATTCTAATAGATAGATAGTATGGTAGAAAGAAATAGATGAATCTTTCTACCATACTATTTATTAGTTAGATTCTTGTTATAAAGCTGCCCCCTGGAATAAAATAAAGATAGAGGCTGCATTTGATATGGATCTATATATCAATCTACAATATTATCTTGATATATGCGAATATCAATTCCATATATGGGATTGACATAGCATCCAATTCCATTTATTTGCTATATCTATTTGTTCTGATCAATCTGAATTACTCCTATGTCTTATAGTTTGAATTACTATATTTTTGATTTCCAATATGAATCTCGGTATCTATTGAGAGAATCAAATCAATGAAGCAAAAGCGATAGATATAGGCATATTCAAAAAATCACGTAGTAATCTTTTTTTTAACATT